AATTTTTATTAATTTTAAAATTCTTATTTATATAATTTTATATAAATAAGAATTTTAAAATTAATAAAAAATAGAAAATAATAATAGAAAAGAAATTGTAAAAATAGATAATTAAATAAAAAATATTCAAATTAATATAAATTAAATATATTCTATATTTTTAGAATAGAAAAATAGAATATATTTAATTTATATAGAATTATAAATATATATTTAATAAATATAGAATAAGAATAAATAGAGAATTCGAATTTATATAATTAAATAAAAAAAAAGTAATTATGAAATTATGATTATCTAAAGTAATAAAGAGAGAGGCAAAGCCTTTTTTTTTCAAGCCTTACTAGTTGTATAATGTAACTACTTGCTATGTAATGTAACATAATAATTATCCTTATAATTATCCTTTTTCAATCGGGAGAGATGGCTGAGTGGACTAAAGCGTCGGATTGCTAATCCGTTGTACGAGTTATTCGTACCGAGGGTTCGAATCCCTCTCTTTCCGGTTCCAGTGATGACTTGAATTTTTTTTATCTTTTCTTTCAAATTTCGAAAATATTTTTGCTTTATTTCTTATTTCAATATTCTATTTCATTTTCTATTTAATTTTCTTATTTCAATATTCTATTTCATTTTCTATTTAATTTCTATTTTAATTATTTATTTAATTATTTAAATAAATTAAAAAATATTTAAATAAATTAAAAAATGAATAATTTGAATATTTCATTTATTAATAGTTATTTCTAATTTAGAATTTTTCTTTTTATTTTTATTGAATATTTCATTTCTATTTAATATTTCTAGTTAAAAATTTAAATTTCAAATTTATTTATTTATCAAATTTATTTATTTATATTAATATTTCTATGACAAATTCTCTTTAAAATATTAATTTAAAACGAAAATATAGATTCAGATTCAAATCGAGATGTAGAATAGATAAAGACTGGGTAAAAAGAAATAACATACTAAGAACATTTTAAAATCAACAAAACCCTTAGAATTTTTATTCTATTCTTCACGTCCAGGATTACGCCCAGGATCATTAGATAAAAACCCAAAGATGAAGAGAGAAACAAAGAATATAACTACTGTGTAAACAAAGAGTTTAAGAGTAAGCATTAGAAAATCTCCAAGATCTTTTTTGGTTTGGAAAAAAAAAAATAGATTCTCTATTTTTATACCACATTTTCTATTTTAACACCAAGAAATGAAGTGATTTCTAGAAATAGAAATGAATTTTTATAAATTCATTTGGAATAAGAGTCGAGTCTTTCTTATAATTTTTTTTCATAACTACAATTAGGGCGCTAATAGAATCTGGAATGAAAAAAAAGTTAAGAATGATAAAAATGGGGGTTATCAAAAATTCTCGCGTTTATACAATAACTTTAATGTTTGAATTAAGAGCTTAGAGTATAAGACTTATCTGATCTTCTCAATTACTATAATTTTTTTCTCGAATAAATCATGAATTATTTTAGGACAGTATTAAAATATCATCGAAAACTTACAGCAGCTTGCCAAACAAAGGCTAATAGAAAAAAGAGTAAAGGGATTACTGGCATAACATCTACAATTGGATTCAAAAAAGCGTAGGCTTCAGGCAATTTTGTGAAGAAAAAATTGCTTGAATAAAGGGCAGAATTAAGACAGATACAAATTAAACTAAAACTATTAAGCATAACAAACATTTTGTTCTTGAAGATAATTGTATTTTGATTGATGAGTAAGTTATTAATATGTTATTGATATAAAAATAAAGTAAGGTAGACGAAGCTTTATTTTTATTAAATTTATTGTGTTATTAAACTCACCCAATCAAAAATCCTTCAATTCTCAATTCTCAAATCAAAAAAGAATAGAGGAAATCATATTTTTATACAATATCTTAGTTGAATTATCTATTATGAGCAATAAATTCAGTTGAATTCTATATCTACACATATGAAAATCCGAACAAGACGGTAATATATTTCCTAGATATTTGTATGTGAATTGACGAAGAACCATTATTAATATTATTTTTTATTAGTGTTGAATAGAAATATAAATGGGGCGTAGCCAAGTGGTAAGGCAACGGGTTTTGGTCCCGCTATTCGGAGGTTCGAATCCTTCCGTCCCAGATATTCTCTATAATCTATCATTCTATATAATCTATCAAATAAAAAAAAAATGGCTCATCCCTAAATTTAACTTCGGTAACTTGAATTGCACTGCACCATATAAGATAGAATATCCAAAATGAATTCCAATGACAATTCTTTAGTCTATCTGATAAATAAGATGATCTTCGAGTATTTCGATACTGATTTTAGCACTCAGTCTGAAAGAATAACAAAAAAATTTCCAATTTTCCCCACATCAGTCTTTTTTATCGACTACTGCATTAAAAAAATTGGATATTTTTTTAACCAATTTCCTATTTATTTAAAATCATTAATGAGTTAATCCCAATCTGAATAGGTTTTTTTTATATTATGATGATAAAAATATTTTTAAAACAAAACCTTATTCAAATAATGATATCTAGATGGAAAATTTATAAATTGAATCTTTTTAATGATTTTGTAGGAGTCCGTGGAACTTGAATAAATGGGAGATAGGCAAATGCGTCCTAGGTACTCACTTGAAGACTTAAAAATAACTTATTTCATTTTTTTGTCTTATTTCTTGGAATATTCGAAAATTATCCAATAGAAATTAATAAATTCAAATTGGGGATTTCTATGTATTGGTTGAACCGATGACTATTCAGGATTCCCTAATAAAATGAATTACAGACTAGTTCAAAACGCAAGGAATGTTATAGTAAAACTTCGTTTGAAATGATATGGTAAAAAGCAACTCGCGACTTGAAGGACATGATCAACTATGGATTCTTACATCCACCTTATTATACCCTAATAAATAATATTAAAAAATAATAAATAATATTAAATATTAATATTTATATATATAATATAGCATATAATTGGAATTTTATTATTATTAATAATATTCTATATATATATGTTTAATATTTAGAATATTATATAGTATAATATAGCTATAATATTAGTATAATATAGCTATAATATATATAGTAAGAGGAAAGGAATGAGAGTGCTCCTAACTCGACATCATTTGTTTTGTTATATTTCTCGAAATCTCACTTTTTGTTGGGGTATAGTGTAAATCAAAATAGAAAGGATACAATTCGAGCAAGTTTAAAATCCAAGAATAAAGTTTTTTATAATTCACCAAATTATTTTGATTCAAAAGTTCAAAAAGAAAGTATATGATGCAAGAATCAACCATTAATCTGATTCTTTGTTTGATAGAAAGAAATCACAAAAAGTGATATGTTGCATCCAGTTTGAAAGGATTAAATACCACCGAAGTAATGTCTAAACCCAACGATTCAAGGGAAAGATAAAGGATCCTGGACCAGTGAAATATCGTTTTCAATTGTCTCAATAATTTGATCAGAATGAAGAATCAAAATAGATTCTAAAAGAAACAAAAAGAAAGGCGATTAGAGATCACTCAATCAATGAAATGCTTAAAGGATTTCCTTTGACCTATTAAAAAGTTATCCAACTTGAGTTAAGAAAGTACAGATGATTTTTTTTTTTTTAGAAAGATTAAAATCATAGTTTAATTGATTTGATCATTTTATGGATCTATTTCACACTTGAATTCTATACATAATACATACAAAATTTCAAATGATTTTTCTCGAGCCTAGGAGGATAAAACTTCTTATACGTTTCCGCGTGGGGGTTCTACCTCTATCCCAATGATCCGTTTATCGAATCCTTGCAATTGATTTGATGTTCAATGCCGAAAAGAAGGAAGAGATCTTTGGAAAAGTGGGTTTGTATCATTCGATAAAAAATAAAACCTATTTTAATGCTCCAGGTATTCTATATTTCCTTATACTTATTCTATATTTCCTTATACTTATAAAAATATATCTATATATTTTATATATATATATTGTAATATATTCTATATATTTTTCTATTTAGTTCTATTTTTATTTGTATATTATTTTTCTATCTTTATATAGATATAGTATTTTTTTTTACTATTAAATTTTGATTTCTATTTAATTTTAATTGAATTTGAGTAATTTATTTAGTTTTAGTATTTGATTTTTATTGTTATTGAATTTATTTTTATTGAATTTTATTGAAATTCAATTTAAATTAATTCTTTTGTTTTCTTCAGTGTATATTTATTTATGAACTCAAGATATTCACATTGATATTGACAAGAATGTATCAAATAAATATAATCCCATCTGAGGTAATGGGATTTTATCTGTCGATCTATTTATATCTGTTCTATCCATTAATTTGAATTGTTTCTTCATTCAAGCGATGGGTTTATTGGATTTGTTGTGATATAAAAGTTTTTTTTGATTGAAAATATATAGAAATTTAATGTTCTAATCAGAATTCACATTTATTTATCAAATTAGATTTATTATATATATTTTATTCTATATATTAATATTATAATATATTTATATAAATATATAAGTATAATATATATAAATCAAAAATATATAAGTAAATAAAGTCTTTAAATAAATAAAAAAAAAATAAAAAATATATACAATGTATACCTATATAGGTAGAATAGGTATTCTAAGTGAATTTTAGTAGAATACTAAATAGAATATTCATTAAGTAGATAATATAACTAAAACTAAGAAATGGAAACAATAACTAAAAGTAAGAATAAATAGGTTAATAGACGGAGGGTAATCTAAAAAATTTTATGTTATCTATATTTTTTGATCTTTTTGTCTGTTCAGGATTTATTCTAAATTTTTAATATTTTATTTCTTTTAATTTCTTGTTTTAATTTTTTGCTAGTTTAATGTTTTGATTGTGTCGTGTGATTAAATTGCTTGATTTTTTTTTTATTTTAATTTCTATTTATTTTTATTTAGTTTGATTCCGATTGTATGGATATAATCGAATTTTTTTGGAGGGGTTGCTAAC